GGAATTGACCCTTGGATATAAATCGTGAGAATGTATAGTCTTCCTCAAATATGCTATTGAGGGAAAAAGGATTAAACCTTTTAAATTTAAGAAATAAAGTTTTTTTTTGATCTTGATCGGAATATGAAAAAACCGAAAGATCCCTTAACTATTTAATATTAATCGAACGAATCGCACTTTTACCACTAAACTATACCCGCTACATATCTCCATTATTATATATGAATGAACCTTTTGTCGAACAAAGGAATGAGATACAATTAAGATAGCATCAGACTCATGACAATTCTAGTGTTGGCACTTCGTCCCGCTGGAGGTACTTGAAAAAAATAGGCGAAGAATAGAAAGCAGCTTATTTAAATAAAACTTGACTTGATCATACTTGATGATCCTAATTCATAATATAATGAAATATAATTTATATATATATATACAATATATAATTATATAATATATAATATAATTATATAATCAAAATCAAATTAAATATATATATATAATAAATATACAATATATAATCAAATTAAATATATATATATATAATTAATTAAATAATTAATAATTAAATTAAATAAAATGAAAAGTCATCCTTTTCATTTGCTGGAAGTCATTACTGAACTGACATTCCGAATCCAGGGATTTATTAAAGCTGGACCATAACATAAAAATGATGAATTCCGCATTTCTTTTCTCGTTTTCAACTTCCCCTTCAACTGCCAGATCCTATGAATTTGAATTCGGATCAATCGGATCAATTGGATTTCAAATGTTCAAATAAAATAAAGCTTGTCCCTTGAACAAGTAAATGAGTTATGTTATATATGTTATAACATATGTGTGTTTCATTTTTAATATTGTTTAATATTAATTGTTATATGTATGTGTTCTTTTCCGGTTAGTAATTAAGTAAATTGAGAAAAAAATACTTATATTTAATAAGAATGTGAAAAATATTCTTTCATATTCTATAGTATTAATAATACTAACTACTAAGAAATGGCACTTCTATCATAGGACTGGGGATAGACATTTTCTTTGTTGCTTCAATAACAACAAAGAATTTTTGATTTGATATCAAATCATACATAATTAAATTGTTTGATCTATGAAATGATTTATCAGAACAAAAAAAGAAATAATGTAATGGCCCGGCCAGTACTTAACCAGGCCGGGGGAATGAACCTTTCTTACAAAATCAAAGAAATGAAGTAAGGGATTCTGTCTATATCTATTCTATTGGGGATAAGATCTCTGTTTCGAATCATTATCTAAATTGAATTACTGATCAAATTCGTAGATATCTTATCCATTTTAATTTAATATATAATTATATAATTTAAAAATTTTTTTTAATATATTATTTTTTATTTCTATTATTTTTATATTATTATCGTTACTTTATCCTATCTTATAATAAATTATTACTAATAAATAATTAAAAAAAGAAAACGAGGTTTTTTTTTGTTTCAATCTTTTTACTTCACATCACATAAAAAAAAATTTGAATTTTGAATTGGGAGAGATGGCTGAGTGGACTAAAGCGGCAGATTGCTAATCCGTTGTACGAGTTATTTGTACCGAGGGTTCGAATCCCTCTCTCTCCGTTCCCTCTGATCACTTCAGACTTTCAAATTTGAAAAAATTGGATCCTTTTCTTTTTTCATCATAGGTAAATGTTAAATGTATGGAATATATAAAAAAAATAAATAAAACTCAACATTTTTTATTCCTCACGTCCAGGATTACGGCCCGGATCGTTAGATAAGAATCCGAAGATGAAGAGAGAAACAAAAAATATCACTACTGTGTAAACGAAGAGTTTGAGAGTAAGCATTACACAATCTCCAAGATTATTTTTTTTTGGAAAAAAGAAATAGATTGCCTATTTTTTATCACATACGTTATTTTGGCATAACACCCCAAAAATGAAGTCTTTTCTTGAATCTTGAAAAAGAAAAAGTAATTTTCAACAAATTTCTTTCTACTTTGTAATAAGGTAATAAGAAAAGAAAGGTTCTGATTCCTTCATTACCAAAAATGTTTGGCCATATCCGTTATTGGGTATTATGGGTTCTTAGAAAGTCCTTGTTTACTGGAATGTCAGAACGAGGAAATAAGTTGATCCAAATTTATCACCGCGGTCATTCAATTCAATATACAAGAATTTCTATTTTTGAATCGAGGGTTCATAATGTAAAACTTATCTGATCTTATCAATTTTTATTTTAGAATTTTTTTCGAATAAATCATGAATTTTGCAGAGTATTCAAAATTTTATCGAAAACTTACAGCAGCTTGCCAAACAAAAGCTAATAGAAGAAATAGTACAGGTATGACAGGCATAACATCTACGATTGGATTGAAAAAGGCATAAGCCTCGGGCAATTTAGCGAAGAAAAAACTACTCGAATAAAGGGTGGAATTAAGACAGAGACAGATTAAACTAAAGATATTAAGCATAACAAACATTTCATTCTTGTAGATTAGAAAATTTGATTTTGGTTGAGTTCTTTTTATGAAGGAAAAATGAAAAGGCGGGTCAAAAAATCCTTCTTTTTCTTCGAACTCTCCCAAATCAAAAATCTTTCCTTTCATTCTCAAATGAGAATACAAGGAATTATAGTTTCGTACAATATCTTAATTGAATTTTATGTAATGATCAATAATTTGATCAAGAATTTTTTGTGATTCTATATTTACATGTGTTGAATCCTAGCAACAATGTATTTCATATGTATTTGGGCTGGGATTGACGAATGACCAATACCAATATTAGTCTTTATTAGTGTCGAATATAAATCTAAATGGGGCGTGGCCAAGCGGTAAGGCAACGGGTTTTGGTCCCGCTATTCGGAGGTTCGAATCCTTCCGTCCCAGATCGTCTCCATCAGAAACGAAAGATTCTTCTCTTTAACAATTTTCTGTTTAATCTTGCTTGGATATTGGATATATATAATGTGTGACCCAACCCCTTCTTTGTTCTGAATTCAATGTACGGGTAGAAATAAAGATATTTCTTTGAATTCTTAATTCAAAAAAGAATTGGGGGTGGATCATTCCCATTCAGAGTATGCTCATACTCATATTCATATTGAAGTTAGTTACTTAGGGAAACCTTGTGTTCCATACCCGTGAAATGGGAATTCGCACATGGTGCATTCTGAATTGAAATAGAAAAAAAAAAGGTCTTTTTTCTATTCCATTCCCCAAGGAAAGCCTAATGAAAATAAATGGTGTATCCCAATTCCACACTTTATGTAGAGACTAAAGATTACGTAGTTTTTTGTATTAATTGCATTTCATCGTTCGTCTTAAAACTTCTAAGGATAAAATAGGAAAAAGAAATTGATTTGGATCCCATTTTCTTTTTTTGTATTTTAGCTTATTCAATTGAATAACTGGAAATCAATATAATGTAATGATTGGATGGATGAAAATTTATATATTCCATTTTTATGGAATTGGAGGAAAGATTCTTGAATCTGAAGTAAAACAAAATGGGTCTGTATGCTGTATAATAGATATTATGTATTATTATTGTATTGTTCTATTTCAGTAACAGCGGCCCCTTCCCTTGGTTAAGTCAAAAGGATCTGTGATCCTTTAAATACCCGTGATTACTCCCAGTAACAATTGTTTGTTGTATATGATGGATATGAAAAGATTAGATTCTTCTTATTCTTGATTCTGATTTTCTCTTTCAGATGAAAGAAAGAATAACGACTTTTATCTTACACGAAACCTCTTCTATTCCATACTCACGAAAACAAAAAACGATTTGAATCTTCATTTTTGTGAACCCTTGGTACTTGAATAAGTGTGAAAAATCTATATTATAGAGAGACTTCCGACCTTTTCGAGTCATCAGATTTGTTAATAACTGATTTTGTTCCGGAATTGAAAATCCATCCGGGATTGCAAATCTATTCTATTATTCTATTAAGTAAAGGCCTTTACTTTTTTATTACTTTTTCATTTATGTGTTCGAAAAAAAAAAAGGGATGATCCTTTTTATGATTCATCATCCCGAACAATCTGTTGAAGATGTAAATAAGACTTAAGTAAACGCGTTTATTCGTCTTTTTTAGAAATCTGTTTCGTTTGAGCCAATGACTATTCATGATTCCATATTGAATCAATTCCATACCGGTTCGAAATTTAATCAGAGGAATGTTATGGTAAAACTTCGTTTGAAACGATGTGGTAGAAAGCAACGTGCGACTTGAAGGACATGATTCGTTGTGGATTCTTACATCCACCATTTTCTATAGGAATGAAGATGCTCTTGAATCGACATAGTTTGTTCTGTTCTTGCTAGGAACCTAATTTGTGTTGGGTTGGTAAATAGGAATAGCACATAATGGAGCTCGAACAAAAAGTATTGATTCATTTATCGGGGGGAAGAATCTAGGGTTAGTAACAATTAATAAGTTAGACCAACTTTGTAAATATATCCTCAATATCGAAATCGAAGGGTTAAATTTCGAACAAGTTTGAAATAAAATAAAAAAGTAAAATTTGTCGAAATTGGTAAAACTTTTTCGATTAAAATGAAAAGTGTATTATATTACAAGGGAATTAATCTTTCGTATTATTCATAGAAAGAAATAACAAAAAACAAAAGGTATGTTGCTGCCATTTTGAAAAGGAATAAGGATCACCGAAGTAATGTCTAAACCTAATGATTTTACAAAGTAAAGAGAAAGGATTCCGGAACAAGGAAACACTATTTTCAATTGTCTCAATAATTTTATTTCATTTTATTATAATGAAGAAGAAAAATAGATTCGAGACGAGACAAACAAAAGCGGTTAGAGACGACTCAAGAAATGTCTAAAGAGTTACCTTCGCACTTTTTCATAATTGCCCAACTTGAGTTATGAGTACGAATGATATTTCTTTTTTTCTGTATCTGTAAGTAAGAACAAAAAACGACTCAAATTATAGTCGACTTCATGATTTTATGGATCTATTTGCCATTATATACAGAATATACAGAAATATTAGAATCATTTTTTCTCGAGCCGTATGAGGAGAAAGCCTCCTATACGTTTCTAGGGGGGGGGTAGTATTTATCTACATCTATCCCAATGAGCGATCTATCGAATCGTTGCAATTGATGTTCGATCCCGAAGAGAAGGAAGAGATCTTCAAAAAGTGGGTTTTTACGATCCGATACAGAATCAAACTTATTTAAATGTTCCTGCCATTCGTTATTTCCTTGAAAAAGGTGCTCAACCTACAGGAACTGTTCATGATATTTTAAGGAAGGCAGAATTATTTTAAAGTTAAAGAAAGACCTTCATAAAGAAAAAAACAAAATTTCTTTTAATAATAATAAATAAACAAGAAAAGGTAACTAGTATCTATTTTGGGCAATTAGTTACTCAAAATTTGCTCTTTTCTTGTTGTATTCATACTTTTTCTCTACCTTTTCCTTATTTTTTTTTCATCTAAATTTCTTATTTATGTTGTGCCAATCCAACACGAATTCTTTTTTGATTTACTTAATACTTAAATACAATACTTAATTCATTAATTAATTTAATTGAATTTGTTTTTTGTTTTCCATTCATATTGACAATGTTGTATCGAACAAATATAATTCGATCGTAGATAAGCGGATCCGTTTATTCCGACCCCTAATTGGTTTTTCCTTTACTTCGGTCAAATGATGGGTTTGCCGGATTTACTATTATACATATACAAGATGTATTTTCTTAACGAAAATCAAAAATTTGGAGAAAATGGGCGGTCTGTAAATTTTGATATTTCTATTGGGAATCCGTTGTTTTTTCTTTTTTAATCCGATCCATTCATTTTGCTATTTTGGTGTTTAGAATTAATCATAAAATCTTTCCTTTCTATTTCTTGTTAGTTCAATGTTTTGACGTAGTTGTACAGTGCAATTCAATTGATTTTTTTTATTTCGATCGTATCTACAAATCATATTTATCTGGGTTGCTAACTCAACGGTAGAGTACTCGGCTTTTAAGTGCGACTATGATCTTTTACACATTTGGATGAAGTAACGAATTCGTCCAGACTATTGGTAGAGTCTATAAAACCGCGACTGATCCTGAAAGGTAATGGATGGAAAAAACAGCATGTCGTAATAATAAGAAGAAAATGGAATTTCTTAATTTCTTATTAGATTCCTATTTTTTTTTTAGTAGAATTTGGAGTCGATCCTTACCAGATCAGTCCAAATTTTTGTTTTTATTTTAGGAGGAAGACAAAAAAAATTCACATTTACGGTTGGGTTTAGTGAATAAATGGATAGAGCCCTACGGCTCCAATTCTGGTAAAAAAAAAGCAACGAGCTTCTATTCTTTATTTGAATAATTACCCGATCTAATTAGACGTTAAAAAAAATTAGTGCCTGATGCGGGAAAAGGTTCTCCTGTGAGTGGTCCTTTGATTCTTTTTTTTTTTTTTCTTTTTTAAAAAATCCTAACTATTCTCTATTATAGATTGGAAAGGAATGTGTAGAAGAAACAGTATACTGACAAAAAGAATTTGTTCCAAAGTCAAAAGAGCGATCGGGTTGCAAAAATAAAAGATTTTTGAACCTCTAGTAATTATAACGAGGATAAACCCATTAGATAGAAGGGGAGAGGAAAAAGATCTGTTGATTGGACTTTCTGTTTCCGGGGTATATATATTTTTTTATACATAATACATACCTTGTTCTGACCATATTGCACTATGTATAATTTGATAACCCAAGAAATGCCTACTGTTTTTGTTTCAAGTAGAAAAAATGTAAGTCAATGGAAGAATTACAAGGATATTTAGAAAAGGATAGATCTCGGCAACAACACTTCCTATATCCGCTACTCTTTCAGGAATATATTTATGCACTTGCTCATAATCATGGGTTAAATGGTTCGATTTTTTACGAACCTGTGGAAGTTTTTGGTTATGACAATAAATCTAGTTTAGTACTTGTAAAACGTTTAATTACTCGAATCTATCAACAGAATTTTTTGATTTCTTTGGTTAATGATTCTAATCAAAATCGATTCGTTGGATACAACCACAATAATTTTTTTTTTCTCATTTTCATTCTCAAATGATATCAGAAAGTTTTGCAATTATTGTAGAAATTCCATTCTCGTTGCGATTAGTATCTTATTTCGAAGAAAAAGAAATACCAAAATATCATAATTTACGATCAATTCATTCAATTTTTCCCTTTTTAGAGGACAAATTATCACATTTAATTTATGTCTCAGATATACTAATACCTCATCCCATACATATGGAAATCTTGGTTCAAATTCTTCAATGCTGGATTCAAGATGTTCCTTTTTTACATTTATTGCGGTTCTTTCTTCACGAATATCATAATTTGAATAGTCTTCTCATTACTCAGAAGAAATCCATTTACGTTTTTTCAAAAGAAAATAAAAGATTATTTCGGTTCCTATACAATTCTTATGTATTTGAATGGGAATTTTTATTAGTTTTTATTCGTAAACAATCTTCTTATTTACG